GGCCATATTATTAAAAGCTTGCGGTAAGAAGGGGTTTCGTTCTAGTGCCCGGAAATAATATTCCAAAGCCTTTGTATGCTCTCCATTGCTTGTGTGTATAAGGCCTATGTTATAGAGTATATAACTTCGATCATAGGGATCAATTTCTAGTCGCGTAGCTTCATAATAATTCTGCAAAGCTTCCGCATAATTTCCTTCGGATTGAGCCAACATCCGTTACGGTCGTTCATTCTATTCAAAAAATCTCCGTTCCAAAACCGTACATGAGGTTTTCATCTCATACGGCTCCTCCCTTCTGTACATAGTACTAAGCGAAATAATCTATAGAATAAAAATAGAATTAGTCCCATCTCATTATGGACCGAAAGGGGCTGGTATTTTTCCAAGAAATCTCTAGCCAACCTTCCCGCAAGAGGTTTTTCTTAACACCAATGAATTCTATTAATGCTAGAGGAAAACGATAGCTCCAAGAATTTCTTTGTTCTCAACGCCTCCTATTTAGAGGAATTAGCCACTTCAACGATCTTTGATGGTTATAGGGGTATCCAAAGTACAAACCTGATGGTTGTTTGTTATCCCAACCATTCTTCCCAGCCCTGATACCGATCAGGAAAGGGCTAATTTCTAACAAAGTTTTTCTCTTGTTGATTCCTATTTCTAGGTGTAGTGCTTTTCTCCCCTATGCTGCCTATTGGTACTAGTAGAGTAGGATTGGCCTGTAATACAGAACCTATCCTGTAGGTGTAACCTTTCGCTCAATACTCAAATCTACAATTGAAGCATCTGAGGCCGCATCAATCGAGGATACACGACAGAAGGAATTGTTAGTTCACCTCACCTTCTCCAAGCGTGGGTTTCCTTTACTAATTTTGTTCTCTCTATGCGAACCCCCTCTCTTTCTCGTAAGACTGAGGTGTAGGTAGGGCTAAAAAAAAAAAAAGAGTCAAATCGCACCATCTCTATAATAAGTAAATGCCCTTTTTTCCCCTGAGGTTGTCGGAATTATTCGCAATAAAATATTGGCTACAATTGAGGAGGTCTTATCAATGAAATTTCCATTTATACGGGATCTAGGCATAATTCCCAACCCATTCTATATAGAATTGTTTTCATTCCTTCACAAAATACCATAAAAACAAACACATTCGATTCTTATAAATCGATCGATCCATATATATGCTATAAATGGATAAGAGAGGTATGGATTTTCCGCTCAGCTCAAATTGTGTCCTTTTCCTTCTGTTTGGACAAGAAGAGATATGAAATATTTGACTAAGATTGGATTTCATTCCACTTTTCTATTTCTCAACAATAACTTCTCTCATCAGCTATTTCGCGTTTTCAAAGTCATTAATTGTCTCATACCCTTTTTTAGATTCCGATTGTATGGCGTAGCGTACCTTATGCAAACAGAATTTTAGGGTTCCTTTATTTTATTATGGAATAAGAAGAATTCTTCCATTCTCTTTTTCTTTGGTTTGGGGAAAACCCAAACTAAAACTTTTCGAGGGAGCGGAATTCCTAGTAAAAAAATCCTGGATCCTTCCACTTAGATGAAAAGGAATTTTTCCAATAGAACCAAGGAACCCCCGAGCGGTTGTGGTTGTACCTGTACTGCAGGAATAGGAAAACTCGCTATTCACTCAGTTTATTTTCCATAATAAGATTTATGTAGGAGAGATGGCCGAGCGGTTCAAGGCGTAGCATTGGAACTGCTATGTAGACTTTTGTTTACCGAGGGTTCGAATCCCTCTCTTTCCGTTTCTCTTAATTCATCAACGTTAACGATCACAATGTATCAAATCAAATAACAGTTTATTCCAGCAATAATACCTTTATTTAATAGAAATTCTCTATAGTAAATTACTGTGGTATGTAAAATACACATAGAGGAAAGAACAAAAAAAAAAGGATCCTAGGGTTAATCCATTTCTGCTAGTTGAATGGAAAATACCAATTAAGGGCCTTAGGTCGATTTAGTTCGGGGAAAGGGGAAGAGGAAGAAAATTCTATGAACCTTTCCTTTTTTCATTAAGTTCAAGTCTTACGAGAGTAATATTCTACAACTAACAACTCATTTATTTTGAGACCGACCCACTTCCTATCTAGGATTTTTTTAACTAGTCCTTTATATTGCAATGTGTCAATCGTCAAATGCTTTGGCAATTTCCCCGGGTCGGATGAAGCAATAGAATTTTGAACCAGACATTTTGATCTTTGGTTATCCTTCGTAGTAATAATATCTCGGGGTTTGCAACGAAAACTTGGTATATCGACTATACGACGATTAACTAAAATATGTCTATGGTTAACTAATTGCCGGGCCTCAGGAATGGTTGAAGCCATACCCAATCGAAAAAGGATATTATCCAAACGCATTTCAAGTAATTGTAGTAAAACCTGACCTGTTGACCTTTTTGCTTTTCCAGCGATATGTACATATCTAAGTAATTGTCGTTCTGTCAGACCATAATGAAAACGCAATTTCTGTTTTTCTTGAAGACGAATACGATATTGCTCTTTTTTCCCAGAATGGAATTTCTTTTTCAGATTACTTCCGGATTTAGGTGTTTTTCTAGTGAGTCCTGGTAAAGCTCCCAGACGGCGTATTTTTTTAAAACGAGGTCCTCGATAACGGGACATGAAGACTCCTTTTTTATTTTATTGAAATTTCATTTTACACAATGAATTTCATTGTATTTACATTAAAGAATACAGCGAAATTAAAACTGAATTAAACTAAAGGATAAACAGAGTAAAATCTACTAAAGTACCACAAAAAATGGAATTTCATCAACATCTGGATTTTTTGTATATGTATATATATTATTTATTTTATTGTTTTGTATCTAGCAAAATTGTAAGGTAGAACCACAGAATAGATCCTGGATTCTCCATTTAATTCGGAGAAAAAGAGAGATTCTTGTTCATGGAACATCGATATAGAAAAAAGCCGACTATCGGATTTGAACCGATGACCCTCGCATTACAAATGCGATGCTCTAACCTCTGAGCTAAGTGGGCTTACATAACAGAAATAGTGTAACAAATAGAAATATGTATAGTATAGGAAATCTGTAAAATGTCAGATCTTAATTATTAATCTTAGCTATTAACTAGTTCGAAATTTGAAGTTCTACTTAGAAAAAAATACTAGAACTTCATAAAAATCAAGTTAGCTTGATATGCTTAACTAGAGGATATCCTTAAATAGGATTATAGAATTTATTGAACTTTCTTTTTATTTCTCTAATTCGCAAATTGATTTTTCTAATAGAATAAAATCTATTCCAATTTCTATATTGAATTTGATTTCAGATATTTTCAATTTGATATGGCTCGGACAAGTAATCTAATACATAGAAAAGAATAATATATATGAAAGATATAATAAAGAGAAAATGCGAATTTCTTGGCATTTTCATTCGATCATTATAGACATTTTTTGAGATATTTTGTTTTTTTTTTTTGTTATTTCTTAATAATTTAATGATTAATATTTCACTAAGGAGAACATAGAATCATAGCAAATTAAATTGCTAATTCTGATTAGAAAAAAAAAATGAATATCAAGCGTTAGAGTATGATTTTGAATACTCTAAAAAAGAAGGGTGGGGGAGAGAAAAACTTTGGGATATATTGATTCGGATTGAATTGCAAATACATCAACGATAGAATCAATTCAATTCTGAATTGCAACAAGCAGGGTCTCTCAAATAGAGACGAACTGCTAGACTACGTCGAGTAATGAATTCAACGATTCAAAAAAAAAAACTAAGAGATGGATGAAATTACACAAGGAATCTAGGTCTCAATCAAAGAAAAGGAAAATGGGGATATGGCGAAATCGGTAGACGCTACGGACTTGATTGTATTGAGCCTTGGTATGGAAACCTGCTAAGTGGTAACTTCCAAATTCAGAGAAACCCTGGAATTAAAAAAGGGCAATCCTGAGCCAAATCCGTGTTTTGAGAAAACAAGTGGTTCTCGAACTAGAATCCAAAGGAAAAGGATAGGTGCAGAGACTCAATGGAAGCTGTTCTAACGAATCGAGTTGATTACGTTGTGTTGGTAGTGGAACTCCCTCTAAATTAGAGAAAGTAAGGGGTTTATACATCTAATACACACATATGGATACTGACATAGCAAACGATTAATCACAGAACCCATATCATAATATAGGTTCTTTATTCTTTTTTAGAATGAAATTAGGAATGATTATGAAATAGAAAATTCAGAATTTTTTTAGAATTATTGTGAATCCATTCCAATCGAATATTGAGTAATCAAATCCTTCAATTCATAGTTTTCGAGATCTTTTAAAAAGTGGATTAATCGGACGAGGATAAAGAGAGAGTCCCATTCTACATGTCAATACTGACAACAATGAAATTTCTAGTAAAAGGAAAATCCGTCGACTTTATAAGTCGTGAGGGTTCAAGTCCCTCTATCCCCAAACCCTCTTTTATTCCCTAACTCTAACTATACTATAGTATTTATCCTCTTTTTTTCTTTTTATCAATCGGTTTAAGATTCATTAACTTTCTCATTCTACTCTTTCACAAAGGAGTGCGAAGAGAACTCAATGGATCTTATGCTATTCATTGAATAGATTTCTTTTTTATTATAGTATAGGCAAGGAACTTCGATTATTAACTCTATTTTTAAGTATTATTAAGTAAGCCATGCACAATGCATAGGACTACCCCCCCCCATTTCCAAATTTGGAATTTGGAATACTTTATTGATTTTTTAGTCCCTTTAATTGACATAGATACAAATACTCTACTAGGATGATGCACAAGAAAAGGTCAGGATAGCTCAGTTGGTAGAGCAGAGGACTGAAAATCCTCGTGTCACCAGTTCAAATCTGGTTCCTGGCACAGAAAAAAAAAAGGATCTACCGAATAGGTATTGATACAAATACCTCGAGATAGGTTGGAATACATATTCGTTAATAATATAGATAGAGTATGATTTATTCATCTAAGTAGATAAAT